TTGACTAGTTTTCTAAATAGTCTTTTTAGTTTAACCTAAGACAATGTGTGCGTGGCTAAAAAAATTGACTTAGTGAATGAAATGAAAATATACAACTAATATATGATCTAGAGTTATAGAAAAAAAGATTACAATAAAGATTACAATACAATATTGATATTAGAGTAGAGAATTGAAAAAAGGAAAGAGATCTCAAAGATCTTTTTCCTAAAATTACCTTTTGTCCATTTATATCATAATCCTACCTTTCCTTCAATGAATTAGATTGGTCATCGAATCCGACTATTAACTATTCGGAGTCGTAATTTGACGAAGAAGTCTTGTGGTATTACTGTGGTATTACGACGTCTTATTAAATAAAAAAGGATGTTCTATAGAATGATTCCCTTTTTCAGTTGATTTTATTCAACGATTGACCAAACAAAAATATTAATAAATAATAAATTGTATGAACTTAGATCAATCAAATCAATTTCTATGCAACGATTCGCCCCAATCAATTTATCCATTGATTATCTTATCCATTTAGGTTGCAAGATAATGATAAACAATGGGGAAGGGAAAGGTTAATTTATAAAAAGGGGATTCATAAAAGGTTTGTAGAGGGGAGGTCGAACTAGGTATATAGAATTGAATGACTATAAGTTAACTCTTGTCAAGCATTAGACGCATCCTTAGCAAATCTGATTGAATTGAAGATGAAGAAAGAGTTGGTTTACATTGTGGAAGAAAGACATGTATATGTGATATTAGATATTGACTTGTTATATACGAGCTAAAGATATATCTAATTTGACCTACTAATCGAATGTGAATGTAGATGGGGATTCTATAGAAATCCTTCTGTCTAATCTGTGACTGTGAGTTGAATTAATAAATGGATGAAGTCAATAAAAAAATCGAAGAATTCAAAAAGCGGTTCGGGACAAAGAAACAGAAAATCAAAAGTTGTATGGATTCATAAAGACTTTCTCGAGAGAAACTAAAAAAGAGATATCAAAGTAGTTTTGATTATTCAAGAATGTTATTACTTGAATTCGAAGTTCGTAGTTACTTCGACTGGACGAATCGTAGCATGGAATAATTAAGTCATAGTTCATTGGTTGAATGTATCATTAACCATTTTTTTTTTGGTACGAGGAACTTATCATGAATCCACTGATTTCTGCCGCTTCCGTTATTGCTGCTGGATTGGCTGTAGGGCTTGCTTCTATTGGACCTGGAGTTGGTCAAGGTACTGCTGCGGGTCAAGCTGTAGAAGGTATTGCGAGACAGCCTGAGGCGGAGGGAAAAATACGAGGTACTTTATTGCTTAGTCTAGCTTTTATGGAAGCTTTAACAATTTATGGCCTGGTTGTAGCATTAGCACTTTTATTTGCTAATCCTTTTGTTTAATATTTAGATTAGAAATATGAAAAAATTTTTTCATATTGCCTTGGATTTGTGCTTTGCTTTTTCGAATTATATAAGGATTTCATTTCTAGAATTACTTATTCGTTGAGAAAATAACCCACGGGAAGGGCTGATTTGCGGATGAGGAATTAGCATACCAACTCGCTTTCATCCTTCCCGTTTGTGTTGGTAGACCTCTTTTAGTTTTTAAGAGAGGTTGCAAGCAAGAGGGTAATTCATGATTTCTAAATCAAATAGATTTTTAATTCGATTTAGAAAGTAGGAAACTAGAAAGAAATATAATATATATATAAAGAGGGCAAAGTAATACAAAAAGAACTCCGTTCGATTTTTTAGTCTATCTATACGAGGAGATCATATCATATGAAAAATGTAACCGATTCTTTCGTTTCTTTGGGCCACTGGCCATCCGCCGGGAGTTTCGGGTTTAATACCGATATTTTAGCAACAAATCTAATAAATCTAAGTGTAGTGCTTGGGGTGTTGATCTTTTTTGGAAAGGGAGTGTGTGCGAGTTGTTTATTTCAAGAATAGGCTGGATCCAACCAGATGTACTTTTTCTGTTATAACTAGGAAAGTTATACCTAAGAAAGAGGGGTGCATGATCTCGCGAATTACTTCTGAATAAATTCAGAAATCATATGTAAGAACTATAGCATTTCGTAATTTATTGGAAAATCTACTTTGATTCTCTATCAACCAATAATGCGGGACCATTAACATGGTTAAAGCTAAACTGTTTGAAGTCCAGACGCGGCATGGTACTCTTTCTACCACTATGTTAATATAGAGACGGTTTCAAAAAAATAAATATATATTTTATCAATATAGAACACTCATATCGATAAAATGATTTGAACTACTTATTGGGGATTTTATCCCCTTTTTTAGCCAATGCTGAATCGATGACCTATTGTGTATAAAGTAAAAAAACTTCTTGGATTAAAAAAAGTAAACAACTTTGCTGACAATTACATATTTTTTGTTTTGTTTGGTCAGAAGAGTCCTCCAAATATTTTGGTCTTGGATTAGTGATTCCGTTTGATATTTTGATTTCATTTTGGAATATGACAAGAGAGGATAGGCT